GCTTATGTACAAAGTAACAAATATTATAATTGGATCGTTCGATCACTTTTCAGTCATTCATTGAATGATAAATCACTACAAGTGAAGGAGATACACGATTTAAATAACGAAAGATCCAATATTTAAAAATTGTATCTAAAATGACTGGAAAAGTAGAAACAAGACCGGATATAATTTGATCATTATGAGCAAATCCAAAATCTTTGTAGACAGAGCCAATCATTAATTCCCAACCGTGGGGCGAATGGAATCCTATACATAAATCCGTTAATAAAAGAATAGAAAAAGCTTTTATTGTGTCGCTTAAGTTGTATAGGAATTCTTGAAACCAAGAGTTAAGAATAACAAGTTCTTCATTACCTAGAATAGAATAACCACTTAGAATACCGAAACAGATTATATTTGTCGAGAAGTGTAAAATTGTATGGATGCGATCCTCGTTGTGCATCTTGATCAATTGGATCGTTTCTTTGTAGATTTCGATGCGAGGCTTTTGTAAATGTGTTTCCGGGTATTCCTTTATCATTTCGTCCAAACGTAAGAGTTCCTCTAAGTCTATGAATTCTTTTAGAATACTCTTTTCTTGAATATCATTCAAAAAAATTTCGGATTGCCTAGTATTCCACCAATTAGTAAACCAAGATTCTAGACTTTTATTAAATGAGAGAGAGATCCACCAAGGCAAAAATACTATAGATGCAAGATATAGAAGGGAAATTAATACTTTCTTTTTTGCCATTTTTTCGTCTGTGAATTTTAAAATTTTTAATGAACGCACCTCATTCGTCGACTCTATATGATACTAATATTTCTATCAAGCATAAGTTCTATTACAAGTCATCGATGTATTTCCGGATTTTTTTGTGATTCAGTACAGCGGTTAGTCCTTGAATTTAGAAAGAATATAGAATAAGAAAGAGCCCTCTTCAAATTTATAGTAGTCGGATTTCGAGACGAAAGAACTCCCGTTCTATCAAAATATCAAATATTTAGAAAAAAAATTCTTTACTTTATGATGAAATGTTTTGTTTTGATATATGATGAATCTATCATTTAGATTTGTTACTGAATTGAGTTAAGTGGATTTACATACGCATAAAAAAAATTGTGGACATAAACAATTTAGTTTTAGAATTGTTTCATATACGTTTGCTTTGGCTCGAGTAAGCGTTCTGAAGAAACTTCAGTTAAGTTATGCTATAGAAAAAAAGATGATTCTTGAGTTTTTTATCTCTTGCAAAGTATTCATTCTTCAGTTCCTTTTTTCAAAATACTTCAATTGGTACACGCAAGAAATAGGCCAATTCAGCAGCTTTTTGCTCAATCTCTCGTGGAGTAAAATTCTCATCAGTACGAGTCAAGGGAATGGCTCCTTGTCCTTTTATTTCCATATAAAGGACACGACGAGCATAAATACCCTCTTTAATTTCTATTCTGATGGACTGAATGTCTTTCATAAGGAATCGGAGGAATATGCGACGATTTTTTCCAGGAAATCCCCAACGAAAAATACACACTATGCCCTCTTTTATATCGAATCGATCATAACCACTACCTACATTCCACGAAATTGTGCACCACAAATAGGAGCTAATAAAAAGACCTGCGATCCCATAGAAAGACATCACGATACCTTGTGGAAAAAAAATGATTTGCTGAGAAGGAAATAAAGATATAAAATCCCTACCAAAATAACTGGACGTTCCAACCAATAAAAACCCTAATGAACCTAAAAAAAGAATAAAGGCCCAACAGAAATTACTTGTTTTTCGAGACCCCGCTATAAGTTCTACCCATATACGTTCTGATCGCCAACTCATACTCTAACTAGACCTAGTTTCATTTTATTGGAATTGGGAGAATAACAAAAATAATTTTTTTTTTACTTTTTTTTGTTTCCGAAGTAACTCTCATCAACCAGCACTATTATGATGTGAACCTTTAGGGATAATTCATCGAATTTCTTAGATCCAAACTAAAATAATAACATCCCTTTCATATGATTTCCTAATACATATAGATATATTTACTTTACATTTCAGAAATTCTCCCCGATCCCGATCTATTTGAAAATAGTTATAATTCATTTATCATGTTTACACATACATAAGAGCTTATGCCCGAAGGAAGCCGCATATTATACCATATTTTACTAAATAGATATCCGTGTTATGATCCAAGTAAGTCTTGAAAAAAATATATATATATATATAAGATTTGTCCTTGTTGTATCTAAAAAATCTTGTTTTTTTGAACATAAAGAGATAAAGAAGCCATTGCAATTGCCGGAAATACTAAGCCCACTAAAGGCACAAAAATGGAGGGGAGACTGTTGAGAGTTATCATAGAATGGGTACCTCGATTTAATATTTGTACCTGTTATTTATTGTTATATTTATTGTTTTATATTTGAACCTTATATTGTTATAAAGATATCTTATAATTCATATATAATTGTTATATTATACTAAGTATACCTAAGTGAGTATATATATACTTA